AAAAAATAAAAAAAATGGTTAATGATACAATCATCCAAGGAATTATGATTTCATTATCCCCTCAATAAGATTCAGCCAGACGAAATAACTAATAACTGCCAATTCAAGTAATGGACTAATATTATTGAATCGTCCAAACTACTTCTATAGTATAGCTCTTTTTTAGTTCTTATATTATCGACGAGATTATGGACTAATATTATTGAATCGTCCAAACTACTTCTATAGTATAGCTCTTTTTTAGTTCTTATATTATCGACGAGATTTTTGTGAATCCATACAACTTTTTTTGTTCTTCCAGCTCTTTGTTCCGAAGCATTAGTTGAATTCTTTGTTCTTTTTATTGATTTCATCTTGTTTCATTCAATTCATAGTTCGTTACAGATGAAAGGAAAAGACTTATATGGGAATGCTCATCTTAATTCATAGTAGGGCGGATTAGATATATCTTTAGATCATATATAACTAGTCAATATCTAATATCACATATACATGTCTTTCTTCCATAACGTAAACAAACTCTTCGTATCGGCGACTCACCCGGATTCTAAAATTCTTTTTGAACCAGTCAAGAGTTGAATTCTAGCCATTAGATTCCACATCCCTGGGTTAGATCCGCCCTTGCTAACCAAGTCATTTTTTATGAATTTCGTTTTTTAACTTCTTCTTCTTATTCTTTTTATCAGTATCCTACATGTAGATTGTATACAGGGACGATCCAAACCATTGCATAGAAATATCAGTATTTGCGTGATTGAAGAGTTCATGCAATAATTTTTCTATTAATAGTTTCTTTTGTTCAATTGAACAAAAGAAACTATTAATAGAAAAGGGGCTAGGTATTATCTAAATTAGAAATGGAATGGGTCATCAAATCAAAATTTTAGGAAAGAGATCGTTATCTCTTTCCCCTTTTTATTTCATAAGCCGATTATCTCGAGTCCCGCATCCAGTACCTTGGCCTAAGATAAAAAAATGACTAGTTTGAAAACTAGTCAATGATGACCCTCCATGGATTCGCCTATATAAGCCGCAGCTAACGTTGCAAAAATAAGAGCTTGAATACCACTCGTAAATAATCCCAGGAACATGACAGGTATAGGAACGACTGAAGGTACTAAAGAAACAAGAACAACAACTACTAATTCATCGGCTAATATATTTCCGAAAAGTCGAAAACTAAGGGATAAAGGTTTTGTGAAATCTTCTAAGATGTTAATGGGTAAAAGGATTGGGGTTGGTTGTATGTATTTACTGAAATAACCTAACCCCTTTTTGCTAAGACCCGCATAGAAATAGGCTACTGACGTGAGTAAAGCTAAAGCAACAGTAGTATTTATATCATTGGTGGGCGCAGCTAACTCCCCGTGAGGTAACTCTACGAGTTTCCACGGTAAAAGAGCTCCTGACCAATTAGAAACAAAAATAAATAGAAACATAGTTCCAATAAAAGGAACCCATGGACCATATTCTTCTCCAATCTGGGTTTTACTAACATCTCGAATGAATTCAAGGATATATTCGAAGAAATTCTGACTGTCATTTGGAATTGTTTGTGGATTCCGAACAGCTATACTGGCTGAACCTAATAAGATAGCAATTACAACCCAAGAGGTAATAAGTACTTGGCCATGGACTTGAAAACCTCCTATTTGCCAATAGAAATGTTGGCCTACTTCCACACCAGATATGTCGTATAACCCTTTTAGTGTGTTGTTGGAACATGATAGAACATCCATATTGCCCTCTCACATAAATCGAACTTTAAAAGGAATTATTTTGATTCAACCATCTCTTTTTTGACTTGCTTAGTTGAATTTTCTATTTTGTATACTAACCAATCACACAGCATCTCCATCCATTTTGATCTCTTTTATGCGATTCAAAAGTAGTAACCGATTCCATAAATCTATGGAGTTCGAAAAAGAATTTATTTCTCTTAATCTTATTATTAATCAAGGATTTCGTATAGAGCTAGAACGACCCTCACAAATCGCGAATACTAATTTGTTAAGAATTAATCGGATTGAAGCCATAGCGTCATCATTTGCTGGAATCGGAAGATCTGCAAGATCGGGGTCACAATCGGTGTCGATTAAACAAATTGTTGGAATTCCCAAAGTAATACATTCTCGAAGAGCCGTATATTCTTCTTGCTGATCAAGGATAATTAGAATATCGGGCAAACCGGTCATATATTTAATCCCACCCAGATATGTTTGCAAGTGAGATAATTGTCTCTTCAATATAGCCGCGTCTCTTTTTGGAAGACGGTTAAGTCTCCCTGTCTTTTGTTCCGTTCTCAAGTCCCTGAACTGATGAAGTCTCGTTTCTGTAGTGGACCAATTCGTTAACATACCACCAAGCCACTTTTTATTAACATAATGACACCGAGCCTTTATTGCAGCCCGTGCTACTAAAGCAGCTGCTTGCTTTTTGGTACCAACAATTAAAAACTGCCCCCCCCGGCTTGCTGCATCAAAAACTAAATCACAAGCTTCTGCTAAAAAACGCGCGGTTTTAGTAAGATTTGTAATATGAATACCTTTACGATTGGCATAAATATAAGGCGCCATCCTAGGATTCCATTTTTTAATACCATGACCAAAATGAACTCCTGCTTCCATCATCTCTTCTAAATTGATGTTCCAATATCTTCTTGTCATTTCTCCCCACATTTTCCGCTTTTTTTGAAAAAAAAAAAAGCGGCGAGGTGCCCTGAGCTAAATAATTGTTCCAACGGAACCTTTTCCCGGAGATTGGCCGTGTCGATATCCGATCCAAATCGCTACCGTCTATTTGTTATTATCTGTTTTTTCATGACCCCATCAAAGGGCCTAGAGAGTTTTTTTATTAAAAAACGACTTTTGACTTTTCTTTCTTTTAGGAATCATTAAATACTCTAAATGATTGTTCTGGTGTATCGTGGAAATTCTTTGAAATGCAAGAATCAAATAATTCTCTGTGGTGGAACAAAATATCTCTGATCTCCCCCTCGAAAAAGTGCTTATTCTTGGGAATGCTTTTATGTTGCTTGGAACAGTGTACTAAGCCCTTGAATCCGGTCCCAACGGGTATCATCCCGCCTATAACAACGTTCTCTTTTAGGCCTTTCAACCAATCAATACGACCCCGGAGAGCCGCTTTAGCTAAAACTCGAGCAGTTTCTTGAAAACTCGCTTCGGATATGAAACTTTGAGTATTCAAAGATGTTCTTGTTATTCCCAATAGGAAGGCCTTGTAACAGATCGATTCTTCCAAAGCGCGCCCCGTCCGTTCCGCTCGCAACAATCCAATTAGTTCTCTAGGTAAAAAAACATTAGACATTCCATCCTCTGAAACCAACACTTTGGATGTTATTTGGCGTACAATAATTTCGATGTGCCTATTATGGATTTGGACCCCCTGGGATCGATAAACCTTTTGGATCTTATTAACCAAAGAGATCCGACTTTGCACTATAGTTAGCTCAGCCCCAATCAAGAATCCCCAAGGAAATCCAAGAATTCTTGTTATATGCTCGTTCCAATTCTCAACTCTTTTTTCTAGGTTCACCGATATTGAATCAACTGAACGCACTTCTAACACCTGTTCCACTTTTGGAAGACCCTGCGTTATATCACCGGATCTCGATTTTTCATATAGAAATGTCACTACTGTATCTCCGTCATAAAGGATTTCTCCATAATGTCCATGAACAGTTGCTCCTGGAGTGGCCAAATAAGGCTTAGCAGATCTTATTACTACAGAGTCAAGTTGAACAATCAAAACTTGACCCGATCTTAGGTATGGTCCATTTTTGGCTATACATCCATTTTCACAAATAAACTGTCCAAGACTAACTATTGTAGATATTTCTTCACAAGAATTTTCATAATTATTGTGAGGCAGAAAATACCAACTCAAATTGAATGAATTCAAAACGATGTTACTGCGGGGATCCGGATTATAAATCCTCCCGCTTTCATCCATTAAATAATATTGAAGTACTTGAAAAGTCTGTTTTAAATTTTCAACTTGCAAATATTTAGTTAGCAAGACCTGATTATGAGTTATAAAATAGTAAAATGAATCAAAGTTCACAACTTGAAGGGCTGTTCCTAAAGGGCCAATTGAATTCCTAATTTGAATTATAGCATCTTTTTTAATTGATTCTTTTATCACATTCTGGGATTTTACATCATTGAATGGACCCATTCGAAAACAATTAGATGCGGACAAAATCATCAAAGACGGGCATTCCTTATTTTGATTTAACAAGGTCCGAATAGTTCCGTGATTTTGCCTAGGCGATTGTTTCATCTTTGGCTTGGAATAAAAGGGATTGATATTAGTGTGATCTGAGACATTATCAGAGATCAATCCTGAGCCTGACGGATCATTCCTTTTTCTCGGATCCAAAATAGGGGATTTCACTAAGTCGATTCTTAAGAAATCTCGAATCAGACCTTTTGCCCTTACTTCGACAAAGGAAGCGTGGGCCGCCTCGGCAGAAGCACTTTTTTTGTCTTGGTCCCAATTCAAAATGAACCAAGTCCGAACTAATTGAATACTTGTGTCAGAAATTTCCCGAATTGGTTTGCCATTTCCGTAAACAATATAATTGACAATTTGAAGTTGCATATTATCCTTTTCTTGGCACAGATCCGGGGGGAAGAGTCTTGCTAAATTGAGACCGTCCGCTATTTCATATGTCACTACAGGCCGAAATAAAACAAAATGCTTTTTCTTAGTAGGTGTGATCCTTTGGACATAGATCCCATTTTTCCATTTTTTGGATTCCTTAGAATTTCTTTTTCCTGTTCCTGGTGGTATCAAGATGCCACTGTCCCAGGATATCTTATCTGTCTCTCCAGGAAAATGGATAGTTCCAGAAAAGATTTGAAGTGCAATCCCCCTTTTTTTTCTCTCCACTCGGACTAATCCGCCCGCTCTGCTTCTTGTATTTAAAGCGATTCGTGTATCTACTCCAATCAGACTATTATTCCGTACCATTATCGAAGAAGACTCAGGTAAAATATGTACTTCTTCGGGAATGAAAAAAAATCGATCTATTGTCATTTGGTATTTTGGCTTAAATTCGTTGATTCCTCGATAATCAACCAAACCCTCTTTTTTAACGATGGAGTGCATCCCCATAGTCTCATATTGAGTAATTCCCGAACTCTTTGTTCTGTATCGAGGATCATCAAAAAAAGCAAGAATACTCTTTTTCCGGAAAATACCATTTATGGGCAGTTCAATCGAAATACCTGAATGGGGTATTAGTTCTTTCTCTCGTTCTTGACTCGATTGGACTGGAATGACAAGTCGATTTCTTCTCCTTTTTGCCAATAAATCAGAATTCTCACGTAGAATCGAAGGATATATGAGATTACAATGAAGAGTACATATGATTCGATTCATTTCTGAATAACCAGGACTCCTATCGTCTTTTTTTTTACCAGAAAAAGAAGAACTAAAGAATTTGTATCTGATTTGATCATTATTAGCTGAGAGACTCGAAAGATATCTTCGTTCTCTTTCTGTCGAACGAGGATTCATTTGATCTTGATCCTTGTGGAGTGAAAACGGAGCTCCGCGGGATCTGCACGAACCTCCTGATAATATCCATAAATGACTTGTTTTTGGTAAAAGATGGACATTGCTATATGTAAATTCGGGTGCATGGTACACATCGGTACTCCAGTGCATTTCTCCCTCAGAGTCCGAATAAATATGTTTTCGAACCCTTTCTTTAAAATGGAAAGTGGATGTTCCCGCGCAAATCTCGGCAATGACTTGTTCTGATTCTACATATTGATTATTTTGAACCAAAAGAAAACTTTTTGGCGGAATAGTCAGGTTATGTAGAATATCTTCACTCTCAATAGTTACATCCAAGTCCATAGAACAGAGAAGGGCAGGATGCCCATGACGCGTACGTGCGGGATGAACCAAAGCCTCATTGAAATTGAATTTTATTTTTCCATTCGAGGGGGCCCGTACATGTTCTGCAGTACCACCTGTGAATACTCCGCCAGTATGAAAAGTTCTTAATGTTAGTTGAGTACCCGGTTCTCCAATAGATTGACCCGCAATAATACCTACAGCTTCTCCCAATTCGACCAGGTCACCATGGGTAGGACTCCTACCATAACATAATCGACAGATCCAAGATGTACTTCTACAAGTAAAGGGGGTTCGGATGGATATTGGTTGGATTCGAAAGGTTATGAATCGATTGACAAGTCCAATTCCAATATCTTGATTTCTAATGGCAATACACCGTGAGCCTATATATATATCGTCTGCTAATACACGACCAATTAATGTTTGAATAAAAATTCTTTCCGGCATCCTCCGAGGACTCACAGAAATCCCGCGGAGGGTTCCACAATCTGTTCTACGTACAACAATGTGTTGAACTACTTCAACAAGCCTGCGCGTAAGATATCCAGCATCGGATGTTCGTACAGCAGTATCCACAACTCCTTTGCGGGCTCCGTAGCAAGAAATGATATATTCTGTTAACGACAGTCCCTCGCGTAAATTGCTTTGAATAGGTAAATCAATCATTTGTCCTTGAGGATCCGACATTAATCCTCTCATACCTACTAATTGGTGTACTTGAGATGCATTTCCTCTGGCTCCCGAAAAAGACATTATGTGGACTGGATTAAAGGGGTCGGTCATCCTAAAATTAGGATTCATTTCTTGTCGCAAATATTCACTTGTAGCATACCATACTTCAATGGATTGGCGTAACTTTTCTACTGCGTGTACATTCCCGTAATGGTGGTGTTTTTCCAAACTCAAACTTTGTTGCTCAGCATCTTGTACTAACCAACCCTTAGAAGGTATCGTTAAAAGATCATCAATCCCTAATGAAATGGATGTAGCAGTGGCTTGCTGGAAACCCAGAGTCTTTACTTGATCTAGAATGTGTGATGTATGTGCCATTCCGAAGTGATCTATTAATCGGCTAATAAGTCTTTTAATGGCAGTTCCATCTATTACTTTCTTGTGAAAGACTAGGTTGACTCCTTCGTCCATAACTACCTCCATATTCTGATGAGTGGGATTCAACAATGAGTTTGAGTCAATGATTGAAAAACTTCCTTTTCTCGATCTTAATTCACATAGAAATTCGGGAACTCGGGTCCCAGTTGAACTGGAGAGACCCGAATTCACACCGGTGTAATAGAATTACTTAACTGAGATACCAGCGAGCTCGACAAAACCCTTGTATAGCTTCTTCCATTTCTCGAAAAAGAGAAATATGACCGACAGTTGTTCGAATGTACATCCAAAGAATTTCTGTTTTTACACTTCTTACTATTATATAGTGCCCATAAATCTCATGATAGGTCCCCAAGGATTCATACTGAACTTCGATGGGAACTTCTCTTGAAGCAATAACGCGTTGATCTAGTCGCCACCGAAGCCACAAAGGACTATCTAAATGGATTCTTTTCTGTCGATAAGCTCCAATTGCATCATAAGAATTACAAAAAAAAG